ACGTGCTTTGATTCAGCGTTTTGATTCTATGATGGACTTCTCTAAAAAACATTGGCGCACGTGTAAACGAGGTGCTCTACCTAACTGAGCTATAGCCCTTGCGATATTGCGATACACATTTTATCGATTAGATAATTTATTGTTAAGACGCGTATTCCAGAATCTAATCTTCTACCTCTTTGAGGAGTATTGCTTATAAATAATATTCAATTTATAATTCCATTTATCATCCATCAAAGGAAATGCGAGGGGTCCCCTTTACTTTCTCTTTGTCATTTTATTTTTCTTTGTAATGAGAAATAACCTACTTAACTCAGTGGTTAGAGTATTGCTTTCATACGGCGGAAGTCATTGGTTCAAATCCAATAGTAGGTATAATTTCTTAACTTATTAGAGTCCATCGTAGTTTTTAGACTCTTCCTTTTTTTTATTTTCTATCTTTCCTATTCTATTTATATCTATTTATATAATATTATATTGTATTTGGACTATTCGAATCCTATTCCGCTTGATTCTATTTGATTCTATTGAAATCCGAGTAATCAATAGAACTTCTTTATATAGGATAGGATAAAGAAGTTCTATTGATTACTCGGCCAACTAGTTATGCCATCTCATTGATAGCCTCTACCCGTGTCCTAGCTCGTCTGAGAGCAAGATTTGCCTCAATTGTTTGCCTCTTTCCTTCAGCTTTCCGCAAGTTAGCTTCTGCTATTTCAAGGGTTTTCCGAGCTTCTTGTGGATCAATATCACTACTTTTTTCCGCATCATTTACTAAAACAGTGATCGCATTATTTCCTATTCTAGCAAAACCACCCATCAAAGCCATCGTTAACCATTGGTCATTTAAGCGTATTCTCAATAGACCTATATCTATTGCTGTGGCAATAGGCGCGTGATTTGGTAATATGCCAATTTGTCCACTATTGGTAGATAAAACGATTTCTTTCACTTCTGAATCCCAAACAATTCGATTGGGAGTTAGTACACAAAGATTTAAGGTCATTTCTTCAATTTGTTCTCCATTTCTAAAGTCGTAGCCTTCACAGTAGCCTCATCAATGTTACCTACCAAATAAAAGGCCTGCTCAGGAAGACCATCTAATTCCCCGGAAAGGATCAATTTAAACCCTCTAATAGTTTCTGCTAGACCGACATATTTCCCCGGAGAACCCGTAAATACCTCTGCTACGAAAAAGGGTTGTGATAAGAAACGCTCTATTTTTCGTGCCCTTGCTACGGTTAAGCGGTCCTCTTCGGACAATTCGTCCAACCCCAGGATAGCTATAATGTCCTGAAGTTCTTTGTAACGTTGTAAAGTTTGCTTCACTCTTTGCGCAGTTTCATAATGTTCCTCACCAACAATGCGGGGTTGAAGCATAGTTGACGTTGAATCTAAAGGATCTACTGCTGGGTAGATACCCTTGGCAGCTAGTCCTCGTGATAATACAGTAGTCGCGTCTAAATGCGCAAATGTCGTGGCCGGAGCAGGGTCAGTCAAATCGTCTGCCGGTACATAAACAGCTTGAATAGAAGTTATGGACCCTTTTTTGGTAGAAGTAATTCTTTCTTGTAAAGAACCCATTTCAGTACTAAGGGTGGGTTGATAGCCCACAGCGGAGGGCATTCTACCTAATAAGGCGGATACTTCAGATCCCGCTTGGACGAAACGGAAGATATTGTCGATAAAAAGAAGGACGTCTTGTTCATTAACATCTCGAAAATATTCTGCCATAGTTAGAGCGGTCAAACCAACTCGCATACGAGCTCCCGGCGGTTCATTCATCTGGCCATAGACTAGAGCCACTTTTGATTCCGCAATATTTTGTTCATTAATTACTCCGGATTCTTTCATTTCCATGTAAAGGTCATTTCCTTCACGAGTACGTTCACCCACTCCGCCAAATACGGATACACCTCCATGAGCTTTGGCAATGTTGTTGATCAATTCCATAATAAGTACTGTTTTACCCACTCCAGCCCCCCCGAATAGCCCTATTTTTCCTCCACGGCGATAAGGAGCTAAAAGGTCTACTACTTTAATTCCTGTTTCAAAAATAGATAATTTTGTGTCTAACTGTATAAAGGCGGGTGCTGATCTATGAATAGGAGATGTTGTACGAGTATCTACAGGACCTAAATTATCAACGGGTTCACCAAGTACGTTAAAAATTCGTCCTAGAGTAGCTCCACCAACTGGAACATTTAGAGGAACTCCCGTGTCAATCACTTCCATCCCTCTTGTTAGACCATCTGTAGCACTCATAGCTACAGCCCGAACTTGGTTATTCCCTAATAATTGCTGTACTTCACAAACAACATTAATTCGCTGACCGGCAGTATCTCGGCCCTTCACCACTAGAGCGTTGTAAATATTAGGCATCTTGCCGGGGGAAAAAGCTACATCCAGTACTGGACCAATAATTTGAGCGATACGTCCGAGGTTTTTTCTTTCAAGCGTGGAAACTTCCAGGCCAGAAGTAGTAGGATTTATTTTCATA